AGTAGCTATCATCCCCTTTTCTGAGGAATAATATGGTTTTCTAATTTGATTGCCCAATAAGCTTATCAAATGAATTGTAATTACAATTGAAACAATAGAAAAGGAAATATGAGTTAATATATGCTCTAAAGTTGAAAATATCATAAAAATGAAAAAACGGGGGATCCCCCCGTATTAATTAAGAAATAGAAATTGGGAATTTAATTTAATTTTATTATAGGATCTATTTGATATCTTTTAGAAGATGGCATGCCGCCACTCGGACTCGAACCGAGATGCTCTAGCACTGCTTCCTAAGAGCAGCGTGTCTACCGATTTCACCATAGCGGCTTGCTCGAACTCATAATAACCTATTTATATTCAATCGTCGAGATTGAACAAGTCAATTCACTCAAATAAGTTTTTTTAGTAAAGATATATAAAAAAAAAAAGAGTTCAAAAAAGTCAATTTAAAGGTTCAGTAGTTTCTTTAAGGTGTCTGGTTTTAGGGCTTTGACGTAGTTTAGCCAATTCTAAAATACGACTCTTGCAACGATAGAATTCTTCGATAGACTAAAAAAATTTTTTCTTTTATTGTCATTATTTCTGGTTTATCTGATTTAATAAATTCAATTTGAAACACAAACTAAATTTTATCAATGAATCTAAAATATGTCTATTTTGGATTACTCCAAATTGCCACTTGTACATATAATAATATCTCAACAATTAAGTTCTTTTATTGATTATTCATTGGGCTGAAAATTGGATATATATGGAAAATAAATTAAATATAGTATATATAATAAATTAAGAAGTCAGAAAGTTATCCAAAAATCTTTAACACGGAATGGATTAGTTTGAACAATTAATTAATTTGAATTAAAAATATTCTATCTGCCCTTCCTGATAAATATAAAATTTTTTCATTATTTATTCTTTTAAAGGTCGATGGGGAAAAGAAGACTCCCCACCACCAAAATCTGAATGAAAATATACTAAAAAAATAAAATAAAAAATCTTATATATTTGATTTTTAGAATTTAGAAAGAAGAATACTTCTTCTTTTTATAAGATTAAGAGTCTATTTCATATTGATTAGAATAGGAACTGCCAATTGTTAATTTTATATTAACTTTAATATTAAATTAACAAATTACTGAGATATTAATTACTGATCCAATTTTTTTAGTCAAATCCATTCCAAATTATTCCAATATTTTAGGACTTATTTGTTTGTCGTACAAAAAAACTTTTTGAATTCCCGGTAGAAAGAGATTTCCCTAATGACAAAGCTTTTAATGCCGCCCAATATCCTTTCCTTTTCCAAATATTTTTACGAATACGCTTTTTTGATATCGAAGTACGTTTTTTTGGAACTGCCATTTAAAAAAGAAGAAGTTAGTCATTGTTATAGTTGGATGTGAAAGACATCTATTGTTCAAAACGAATTATTATTTCTTATCTTATTTCATTATCTATTTTTTTTTTCTAAAAGATTCTCTTCATAGAAATCTAGATACGTCAAAGATCCGTGAAAATAAAAAATGACTCGAAATAACAAAATTTTGATTCCATACACTATTTGTAAAACCAAAAATTTTTGGTTTTGAACTCTTAGTTCTCGTTGTTTATATCTCATCTGCTATGGGATAGAAATCAAAAGAAATAAAGAACCTAAAATACCTTTATTTTAGTCATTCTATATTTTATTTACATGTAATAAAATACCTTGTAAACTTTTGCCTAATAAATTGAGTCTTTTTTTAGTAAAACTTGAAAAAAAAATACACCTAAACTTTAAAACTCGAATGAGACTAGTAAAAAATCTGTTAATAAAAAATCTGTTAAAGGGTATGTAGTTTGATAAAAAAGGATCTCAGTCATTTTTTATCCTTGCTCGATAAAAAGTTTATTTTAGAGCTATAATCTTATAAACTTTTCAAATATTCCTAATAAATTGTTTTGATTGAAATGGAAAACAATAAATCCCATAATGAATTAGTTAATGAGTTTAAATAAACTAACTAAAATCAAGAGGTTTTATTTCATTAGACCAACGACCTTAGTTAATCCTCTAATTCATATTAGCATCAAGTACTCTTTTTAGCCTAAAATTTTATCCTTGCTCTATGAATATTAATAATATTTTTTATTTTCCTACTTTCCTATTATAACTATTCGTTTTTATATGTCACTTGGTTATATCATTTGACCAATTGTAACTTCTTGTTTTGCATATTTGAACAATTTTGAAAAGACTCAGAATAAATACTAATATAAATATAAATTATTAAATAAGTTAGTGCATATCTTTATTTTTTATTTACTTTTTCGAAAGAGCTAAGATCCGGTGAATCGGAAACAATTAATTAAGAAAAAAAAAATTTTTTATGGAACAGACATATCAATATGCGTGGATAATACCTTTTCTTCCACTTCCAGTTCCTATGTTAATAGGGTTGGGACTTCTTATTTTTCCGACGGCAACAAAAAGTCTTCGTCGTATGTGGGCTTTTCA